GACCCGCCAACATCAAAAATAATTAGTGAACTTATGAGAGATGTTTCTATTTAGTTTCTTTCTCTTCGATCTCCCACCTAGCTATTTTCTTTAGTTATTCACTAGAACAATTATGATCTGGAAGTCAATACGGGGCAAGTGTTCGGATCTATTATGACATAGCAATGAGGCGCTCAACGGACCCTTTTAATCTTATAAAATAATCTTATAAAACCTTTTCTGGACTTTGAATTGAAGTTAAACAATTTTTTGTGCAAACTAGTGTATTCATATCTCAATTCGAAGTTCCTAGATGGAACGACTTTCATTTTATTTTATGTCAGAAGATATGAATATGTACTCGATTTCAAACCACATGAGCAGTCGTTAGCATTACTAGGAGACATACCGTATATTTCATTTTATTTAATTTTGAATTTAGTCTTTAGTCATTCGAAGGTCTCTTTTATTAGTTTGAATAGCAGAAAAAAAAAAATAGAATTCTCTACTGTCTCCCCTTATCGTTTATACCGACGAAATACCAAACGAAATACCAAACGAAATAGAACGATCTTAGAAGGGATATAATGAAATTCTTTGATTGGTTGTTCCTAGAGAAATGATCCGTTTTCTATGGGATAGAGACAACAAACAATTAATTATAACAAATAAAAAATCAAAATAGAAAAAAAATTCTAAATCGAATAATACTAATACTATTCCAAAAACGAAATAGAATATTACAATAAAAAATCGAATAAAATAAACAGACTGTTCTTATTCGAAACGCCCTGTGATCTTCAACCAATTCTGCGCTTCAATATAATTACCAGGCGTAAGGGCTATAGCTTGTTTCCAATACTTAGCGGCTTGATCGAACCAAGCCTCCGCAATTTCAGAATCTCCCTGTCGCATGGCCTGTTCTCCGCGGTCGGAATAGGTGAGTAAACTCCTTCCCTTAGAACCGTACTTGAGAGTTTCCTGCCTCATACGGCTCACCAGTCAATTCTTTTGGTGTCCCATTTTTTTTTTAATGGATCATAGACCATATCTAATGGAATGAGATTTCTTATAGAATAGATTCGATCTATTCCATTTTTTTGCGAGTTAACCAAAAGAAAAGGGGTGTTAAATTCCATGAGTTTCAAACTTGAATTTTTATTAATACAAAATGGAATCCGTTTTCTAGTTTTATCTTTTCTCCTACCTTCCGAAGAATGAAGCATCAGCATTTCCACTCTCATTCGAATTCGAATTTTCTGAAAGGTAACTATCTCGGTTTCATATATTATATACTTTCCATATATGATATAGAAATCTATAGAATCTTTGAAAAAGTCTTTTCTTTCTTCATAAGAAAGAAAAGACTTACTATCTTTGGGATCTGATACTACACCGCTGCTCCAAATTTTAGGGGATCAACTCTATTACATAAGTGGATTCCTAACTTTGTATATCATAATACTTTTCTATCATAATATTAAGTAAGCAGTTCTTATTGTATCGGCCCAAAACCTCTCTAATTGATCTTTACGGCGCTTCCTCTATCAATTAGATCCTTTCTCCATAGAATAAAGTATCTAGGCATATCTATTTCTTCATATTTCAACTTCTATGAAGTTTCTTTCTTTACTACAGCTGATAAAAATCGTTGTTTTGGACAATATATATATGTAGAAAGCCTTTTATAGTTATAGTATTTCTTAGCGGATTTGCTCTTTCTTTTTTTTTTTTTATTTCTATAGTGGAGATAGTCGCACGTAATGACAGATCACGGCCATATTATTTAAAGCTTGTGGTAAGAACGGGTTTCGTTCTAGTGCCCGAAAATAATATTCCAAAGCTTTCGTATGTTCTCCGTTACTTGTGTGGATAAGGCCTATGTTATAAAGTATATAACTTCGATCATAGGAATCAATTTCTAGTCGCATAGCTTCATAATAATTCTCTAAAGCTTCCGCATAATTTCCTTCCGATTGAGCCGACATTCGTTACGGTCGTCATTCAGTTCGAAGAATCTCCGCTCCAGAACCGTACGTGAGATTTTCATCTCATACGGCTCCTCCTTTATGTGCATAATGATAAAAATACATAGCATAGAATCAAAAAAGATTGCAATATTCTCATTATCAACTGAGCAGGGCTAGTGTTTTTACACGAAATCTCTAGCCAACCTTCCTGTAAAAGTGTAAAAGGTCTTTTCTTAACATCAAGTATATTGGTACTGGATAAAAAAATGGTAACTCCAACAATTTCTTTGTCCTCAACGTCGCTTAATTTCCAGGAATTAGGCACTTCAACAGTCTTCGATGGTTATATGGATATCCAAAATACGAACGAGATGGATGTTTGTTTGTCCCAACCATTCTTGTTAGTCCCGATCCCGATAAAGAAGGGGATAATTTTGAACAAAGTTTTCGTGTTGTTGATTCGTAGGCGTAGTGCTTCTTCCATCATGCCGCCTATTGGTACTAGTGGAGTAGGGTTGACCTAAGCCATAGGTATAGGTAGAACCTTTTGC